GAATAATAAGCCATAATTCATTGGTTGCTTGTATCATTAACCATTTCTTTATTTTTATGCGAGGAGCTTACCATGAATCCACTGATTTCTGCTGCTTCCGTTATTGCTGCTGGATTGGCTGTAGGGCTGGCTTCTATTGGACCTGGAGTTGGACAAGGGACTGCTGCGGGCCAAGCCGTAGAAGGTATCGCGAGACAACCAGAAGCAGAGGGTAAAATACGAGGTACTTTATTGCTTAGTCTGGCTTTTATGGAAGCTTTAACAATTTATGGACTGGTCGTGGCATTAGCGCTTTTATTTGCAAATCCTTTTGTTTAATCCTCGAAATAAATGGGAAAGTCTTGTTTTGATCTTTCTTATTTTATTATCTTAGATTTGCCGCTTGATTTTTCAAATTATATCAAGATTTCAATCCTACAATAACTTTAACTTATTCGTTGAGATAATACAATACCCCGTGGGAAGGACTAATTTGAGGATCAGGAATTAGCGGATCCACTCGCTTTTTTCCTTCCCGTTCTCGGTCCAATGGAACCCCCTTCTTTAGTACGCCTTGCAACGAACGAGATATATCGTAATTGATATGATACCTGGCCTGGGACCTAATTATAATTAAGTATTTTTTTTGGGGGGGGAGTTCAATTGAAATTAAATAGATTGAGAAATATGGAAAAAATAAAATCAACAAAGGGTGAAGTAATACAAAAAGAACTCTGTTCAATTTAGTCAGTCCTATCTATAAGAGGAGATCATATGAAAAATGTAACCGATTCTTTCGTTTCCTTGGGTCACTGGCCGTCCGCCGGGAGTTTCGGATTTAATACCGATATTTTAGCAACAAATCCAATAAATCTAAGTGTAGTCCTTGGTGTATTGATTTTTTTTGGAAAGGGAGTGTGTGCGAGTTGTTTATTTCAAGAATAAGCTGGATCTAACCAGCTGCACTTTTTTCTTTATAACTAGGAAAGAAAGGTGCACAATCCCGCGAATTACTTCTGAATCAATTCAGAAATCATATGTACGAACCGTAGCATTTCGTGATTCGTTGGTAAATACACTTTGATTCTCTATTAACCAATAATATGGGGCCCTAAACATGGTTAAAGCTAAATTGTTTGAAGTCTCGGCGCAACATTGGTGTTCTTTCTACCACTATGTTAGTATGGCGAGAGTTTCAAAACGAATCCTTGCATTTTATCCGATATAGAACACTCATATCGATAAAATTATTTGTGAACCTTTTATTGTTACTGAAAACCGGGAATCCCCTCCTTTTTTTATCCAATGCGGAATCGACGACCTATGTATAAAGTAAGCGGAATTTTTTGGATTTGAATAAAAAAAAAAAAGAAACAACTTTGCCGATAATTAAATTACAGATTTTTTGTCTGGTCGGAAGAGTCCTCCGAATATTCTGGTCTTGGATCAACGATCCGTTTCAATATTTTTGAATCCGAACAGAAAAGAGAGGATAAGCTCATTATATTATATATATAAAAAAAAATATATAAATAAAAAAGTGATACGGGAATGCCCCATAAGTAAGTGAGCGTGAGAGCCAAATGAATCGAAAGATTCCTGTTTGGTTCGGGAAGAGGTCATGGAATTGTTAAAATTAATTGTAATGGGAAGATAATCTACTTTCATTAAGTGATTTATTAGATAATCGAAAACAGAGAATCTTGAGTACTATTCGAAATTCAGAAGAGCTGCGCAAAGGGTCCATTGAAAGGCTGGAAAAGGCCAAGGCCCGCTTACGAAAAGTGAAAATAGAAGCGGATGAGTTTCGAGTGAATGGATATTCCGAGATAGAACGAGAAAAATTGAATTTGATTAATTCAACTTATCAGAATTTGGAACGATTAGAAAATTACAAAAATGAAACCATTCAGTTTGAACAACAAAGAGCGATTAATCAAGTCAGACAACGCGTTTTTCAACAAGCCTTACAAGGAGCTCTAGGAACTCTGAATAGTTGTTTGAACAACGAGTTACATTTACGCACTATCGGTGCTAATATTCGTATGTTTGGGGCGATGAAAGAAATAACTGATTAGTCCTTCTACTGTAGGTATTATTTATTGATTTTTCCTTTGCTTCTGAAAAAGAATTAAGCAAGACTCATGGCAACCCTTAGAGCCGACGAAATTAGTAATATTATCCGTGAACGTATTGAGCAATATAATAGAGAAGTCAAGATTGTGAATACTGGCACCGTACTTCAAGTAGGTGATGGCATTGCTCGTATTCATGGTCTTGATGAAGTAATGGCAGGTGAATTAGTAGAATTTGAAGAGGGTACAATAGGCATTGCTCTTAATTTGGAATCCAATAATGTTGGTGTTGTGTTAATGGGTGACGGTTTGATGATACAAGAGGGAAGTTCTGTAAAAGCAACAGGAAGAATTGCTCAGATACCAGTGAGCGAGGCTTATTTGGGTCGTGTTATAAATGCTCTTGCTAAACCTATTGATGGTAGGGGCGAGATTTCAGCTTCGGA